AAAAATATCATTTTAATAATGTAAATAGATGCGTTTTGGGGGGGTAAATACCTAGCTCGGGGCTTTCCTGTTTCCAGGGGGGGTTTTCAGGATTAATACTAGCTTACGAGTTTAGGGGGGTAGGGGGGTTTTACCCGCAAAAACCGAGGAGGGCACTTCTTAGTTATGTTGCGAGAAACTACAACCTATTTATGCTCATGAAATCAGTTATGCAATTCTTATAAAGATATCTTAAACCATGGAATAATAACACTTTAAACAAGAAAAATGTACACCCTTGTCAGTTAACCTTAGCGCTGCACTGTGAAATGCAAGATGAAAGGAGGACAAAAAAAATAACCATGCCCATTAGAAAGAACGCCCGGCATGTGGCTTCGCTACCAGATAGTACTCCACCAACAACTTATGCAAGTGTCGATGAAAGTGAGGGGAATAATATCAGGTAATGGCCCTGAAGTAGGAACCAAATGCCAGGAATAATTCATTCTGTGCTACCCCCACGAATAATTGTCCCTCACCTTCATTAAATAGATATACAAGGCTTGACTGTAAATGTCTTCCTTGTCTGTATCGGATTTTTTCGAGCAGAGGTGGGGAGTTTGGTATATATGGTTAACTCAAACCGATGTTAGGTCTTAGCTTGATGTGTGGTTATATAGTTGGGTAATTTCTATCAGTATGCAATTGTGTTAATCTTAATTTTGTGCATTCTGTACCTCTTAGAGGATAATTGATGAATGAATGTCCAAAGCCTATTAATGAGTATTATACATAGCTATGTCCTAAAGCATTATTAATATGCTTAATATACGTATATGGGGTAAGTACATACATGTACTTAACAAAGAATAGTTAAATTTAGAATGCTAGCTTTGGGAGCTAGGGGTGGGAGTTAAAATCTCCCTTCTTTGAAGCAATAGGGAGGATTTTAACCTCCGGCGGCCGGCTTACAAGACCGGCGCTCTGGCGCTGAGCTACTGTTGCATGCAGTTTGAAGCAGTTTGTTTTCTAGTCATCCTGTTAGTGGGAAAAGGCCTAGGAAGATGAAGAAGTACAGGAAGGATGCAATTTGTCCAATAATAATATACGGGTGTTCAACTGGTATTCCCCCAATTCATGTTAGGATAATGACATCTGCAACTAGGGTTCAGAAGATGAATTGTGAGAGTGGGCGGAATGTGAGGCTTCGTTGTTTGGAAGTGTGGAGAAAGGGAACAAGTATTAACACTAGAATGGATGCAAGGAGGGCTAATACTCCTCCCAGTTTGTTTGGGATGGATCGTAAGATGGCATAAGCAAACAGAAAGTATCATTCTGGTTTAATATGTGGCGGTGTCACTAGGGGATTTGCAGGGGTGAAGTTGTCGGGGTCTCCTAGGTAGTTAGGGGAGAAGAGGGCAAGGCATGTTAGTGCAAGTAGCATGATGGCAAAGCCAAGGAGGTCTTTGTAGGAGAAGTAGGGGTGGAATGGGATTTTGTCGGCATCTGAGTTTAATCCAGCAGGGTTATTTGACCCTGTCTCATGTAGGAATAAGAGGTGCAGGATAGTTACAGCAAGGATAACAAATGGGAGGAGGAAGTGGAAGGCAAAGAAACGTGTAAGTGTGGCATTGTCTACTGAGAAGCCACCTCAAATTCACTGCACAAGTGTGTTCCCTACATAAGGGACTGCAGAGAGAAGGTTAGTAATTACTGTTGCACCTCAGAATGACATTTGCCCTCAGGGTAGGACATAGCCGACAAATGCAGTCATCATTACTAGTAGTAGAAGAACGACTCCAATGTTTCATGTTTCTTTATAGAGGTAAGAGCCGTAGTACAGGCCTCGTCCAATGTGCATATAAATGCAGATGAAGAAGAATGAGGCCCCATTAGCATGCATATTTCGGATGAGTCAGCCAAAGTTAACATCACGGCAGATATGTGCAACAGATGAGAAGGCTGTGGCAATGTCAGAGGTGTAGTGTATTGCAAGGAAAAGCCCTGTAACAATTTGAGCACCCAGGCAAAGACCCAGGAGGGAGCCAAAGTTCCATCATGCAGAAATGTTTGAAGGGGCAGGAAGGTCTACTAGTGCGTCATTTGCAATTTTAAGTAAGGGGTGGGTTTTTCGTAGGCTAGTCATTAAGGTTTCCTGTAGTTGAATAACAACGGTGGTTTTTCAAGCCATTAGTCCTGGTTAGAATCCTGGCAGGAATAATGAGTCTTATTGTTTTTCTGTTTATGCTTAGTGTTGTAGCAGGGGCTGTTGGGGTTGCATCTAATATTGGGCCACAGTTTGCAGCATTAGGGGTTGTGTGCATGGCAGGGATGAGTTGTGGGTTGTTAGTTGTACAAGGTGCTTCCTTTTTAGCACTGATTTTGTTCTTGATTTATCTTGGGGGAATATTAGTGGTGTTTGCGTACTCAGCAGCATTGGCTGCTGACCCATACCCTGAGACCCTAGGGAGCCGTGAAGTCGGGTGGAAAGTGGCAGTTTATGTTCTAGTAGCAGGGGTCTCTATCTGGTATTATATGTTTGGTGAAGGTGTTGGGCTTTCTTTAGAAGGAGGTGACGCTGGAATGTTTTCTTTAGTGCGGGCAGATATAACAGGGGTAGCAGGGCTGTATTTGTCAGGGGGCGGGATGTTGGTAATTGCTGCTTGGACCCTGCTGCTGACGCTGTTTGTGGTGTTGGAAGTATGTCGGGGTTCTAGTCGGGGGGGCACTTCGGGCAGTTTAGGCTTTTAGAACGAGCAGAGCTAATGCAAAGGTTAGGAAGAATAGAGCAAGGAAGGTTTTAATCATTCCTTGTTGCAGGTTGCTTGTGGTTGAGATAAGAGGGAGGTTGGTCGTGTAGACGGCTTTAGGTCCGGACTTTTCTAACCATGTTTGATCCACCATTTGGGATGCGACATACTGGCCTAGGAGAAGGTTTATTTTTGGGGGAAGTCGGTGGATGATTGCTGGGAAGAAACCAAGTATGTTTGAGAAGTGGTGCAGTGGCAGAGTTGGGTGAGGGTTATATTGTTTGGCAGTTAGGCTGGCAAGTTCTAGGGCTGTTAGGAGGCCAATGATTGTTACAATAAGTGCTGCAAGTTTTAGGGATGAAGGCATTGTTATAACAGGGGTTTTTGGGAGGATAATGTTTGAGGTAATGATAAGTCCAGCTAAAATACTTCCTCATGCAAGTCGTTTGATAGGGTTAATTACATGTGGGTCGTTTTCATTAATTGGGGAAAGGGAGTTAAAGCGAGGGTGGCCCATAGAGACAAAGAAGACAACACGTAGGCTGTAGATGGCTGTGAAGGAGGTGGCAATTAAGGTTAGGATAAGGGCTCAGGCGTTGATGTGGGAGGTATTTAGGGCTTCAATGATGGCATCTTTGGAGAAGAAGCCAGCAAGGAAAGGGGTGCCTGTTAGTGCAAGGCTACCAACTGTAAGGCAGGATGAGGTAAAGGGAGCAAGGTGATGTATGCCTCCCATTTTACGAATGTCTTGTTCATCATTTAGGCTGTGGATGATGGAGCCAGAGCACAGGAAGAGTATAGCTTTAAAGAAGGCATGGGTGCAAATGTGGAGGAAGGCAAGGTGGGGTTGGTTTAGTCCAATTGTGACTATTATTAGTCCTAGCTGGCTAGAAGTTGAGAAGGCAACAATTTTTTTGATGTCATTTTGGGTTAAAGCACAGGTTGCAGTAAAAAGGGTGGTTAGGGCTCCTAAACACAGGCATGTGGTTAAGATCACAGGGTTGTTGTCTATAAGGGGGCTTATTCGGATGAGAAGAAAAATTCCAGCAACCACTATTGTGCTTGAATGAAGTAGGGCAGATACCGGCGTAGGACCCTCCATGGCTGATGGAAGCCATGGGTGGAGTCCAAATTGAGCAGATTTTCCTGTGGCAGCTAGAATTAGGCCTAGCAGGGGGTAAGTGAGGTCCAGGTTGTGTGTTGTTAGGAAGATTTGCTGGAATTCTCATGAGTTAAGGTTAGTTGCCATTCAGGCTATGGCAAAGATAAGTCCGATATCTCCCACACGGTTGTAGAGGACTGCCTGTAGTGCTGCAGTGTTTGCATCTGCTCGGCCGTATCATCAGCCAATGAGAAGGAATGATATAATGCCTACACCTTCTCATCCAATGAAGATTTGGAACATGTTGTTGGCTGTTACAAGAATAATCATGGCAATGAGGAAGGTTAGGAGGTATTTGAAGAAGCGATTTATGTAGGGGTCTGAGTGTATGTACCATAGGGCAAACTCTAGGATTGATCAGGTGACATATAGTGCAACAGGGGTGAAAATCAGGGAGTAGAAGTCAAACTTAAGGCTGATGTTGATGTCAAAGATTAGTGTGTTTATTCAGGTTCAGTTGGTGATTACAGTTTCAGCCCCTTCTGCGATGAAAAGAAAGAGGGGCAGGAGACTTACAAAGAATGCAAGTTTTACTGCTGTTTTTACATGGGTTTCAGCTCAGTTAGAGGGTTTAGGGGTTGGGGAGAGAGTGGTGAGAAGAGGGTAGGAAAGTAGGGCAAAAATAATAAGCAGACTTGAGGTTATTATTAGTGGTGTAGGGTGCATAGCTTTTACTTGGATTTGCACCAAGAGTTTTTGGTTCCTAAGACCAATGGATGAGCTGTTATCCTTTAAAAGCATGCGAGGGAGCTCCGGAATTCAACCGAGGGTACGAGGGTTAGCAGTCTTCGTTGCTTGCAAGCCTCTCTCGGTGGACAAGAGGGTTTTAACCTCTGTCTTTAGAATCACAATCTAAGATTTTTATTAAACTATGTCTACAGAATGTTCATCCTCAGATTAGTTCGGGTTTTGAAATTAGCAGAAGGAGAGGAAGGAGATGGAGTGCAAGGAGCAGGTGTTCTCGGGTGTGGGAGGGGTCCAAGGCAATGATGTGTTGGGGAATTGGGCCTCGCTGTGTTATAAGGAACATGTACAGAGAATAGCCTGCAGTGATTAGGGTGCCAGTACCTGTAAGGGCAATTGTAGCTCAGGATCAGTTAAAGAGGGAGGTAATAATTATTAGTTCTCCTATAAGGTTTGGGAGAGGAGGGAGTGCCAGATTTGCTAGGCTTGCAATGAACCATCAGGTTGTTATAAGGGGTAAAACAATTTGTATGCCTCGGGCAAGGATTATTGTTCGGGTGTGGGTTCGTTCATAGTTAGTGTTGGCAAGGCAGAATAAGGCAGAAGATGTCAGGCCGTGTGCAATCATGAGGATTAAAGCCCCTGTGAATCCTCAGGGTGTTTGGATTAGGATACCCCCTGCAACAAGTCCTATGTGCCCCACAGATGAATAGGCAATTAGGGACTTAAGGTCTGTTTGTCGTAAGCAGATTGAGCCTGTTATGATTACCCCTCATAGGGCAAGGATGATGAAAGGGTAGCTTAGTTCTTTGGTGAGGGGCTCAAGTACAATCATCATGCGTATTATTCCGTAGCCCCCTAGCTTAAGAAGCACAGCTGCGAGGACTATTGAGCCGGCGATGGGTGCCTCTACATGGGCTTTTGGGAGTCAAAGATGTATTCCATACAGAGGTATTTTTACTAGGAAGGCTAGTAGACAGCCTGCTCATCAAATTTTGTCCCCTGTTGTTAGCATTGGTAGTGCGGGTGCATATTGGAGTGTTAGAAGAGATAGGGTGCCTGTAGTGTTTTGGAGAAGGAGGAGGGCAACAAGTAGAGGGAGAGATCCTGCAAGAGTGTAGAACAAAAAGTATGTTCCTGCATTTAGGCGCTCTGCTTGGTTTCCTCAGCGGGTAATTAACAGAAGAGTGGGGACAAGAGTTGCTTCAAATATAATGTAGAATAGAATAACTTCTGTTGCTGAGAAGGCTATAATTAGGAAGATTTGTAAGGAGGTGAGGAGTGAGATGTATATTCGTTGGCGGTTTTCTGGTTCCCCTGCTGTGTGATTTTGGCTAGCTAGGATTATTAGTGGGAGAAGTCAGCAGGTTAGAACTAGAAGGGGAGAGGAAAGGGGGTCAAGGGCTATGAAGTGGTTTAGGGAGGATCATCCTGTGTCCCCTGAGCTGTGTAGTCAGGAAAGGCTAATAAAGGCAATAATTAGGCTATGTATCAGGGCTGCTGGTCAGATTATTTTACTTGGGGCAAGTCAAGTAGTAGGTACTAGCATAATTGTTGGGATTAGGATTTTTAGCATTTTAGGAGATTTAGGCTTTGTATGTGGTCTGTTCCATGTGTCCGAGCGGTAGCTACTAATAAGGCTAGCCCTGCACTGGCCTCACATGCAGAAAATGCAAGAAGGAGCAAAGGAGAGGCTGAGAAGCTTGATATGTCCAGGTGTATTGTTCATGCTGAGAGGGCTACAAAGAGAGAAAGTATTATTGCCTCTAGGCATAGAAGGGCTGAGAGAAGGTGAGTCCGGTAGAATGTAAGACCTGCTAAAGCTATTAAAAAGGTTAGGGAAGATGTAAATTGTGTGGGGGTCATTAGGCAATTGTGGACTTTAACCACGAGCTTTTGAGCCGAAATCAAATATTTTAATTAAAATAATTGCCTATTCAGCTCATTCAAGCCCGCCTTGTAGTCATTCATAAATTAGGCCAAGGGTGAGTAGTACTAGCACAAGAGCTGCCCAGAAGAATGTGATAGTTGGGTCTGGGAGCTGATCTCCTCAGGGTAGAGGTAGAAGTAGTGCAATTTCAAGGTCAAACAGAAGGAACAAAATTGCCACTAGAAAGAACCGTATTGAAAAGGGCAAACGGGCTGATCCAATGGGGTCAAATCCACACTCATAGGGTGATAGCTTTTCTTGGTCTGGCGTGATTAGGGGCAGTCAGAAGGAGACAACTGCTAGGATGGTGGATAGGGCAACGGCAATGAAAATTACTGTTATAATTAGATTCATTATCTTTCCTTGGATTTTAACCAAGACCTGGTGATTGGAAGTCACTAATACTAACATTAGTACTAGAAAGATAGGATCCTCATCAGTAGATAGAGATATAAAGGAATAGTCAGACTACGTCGACAAAGTGTCAGTATCAAGCTGCTGCTTCAAAGCCAAAGTGGTGTTCTATTGTAAAATGGTAGTTGATTTGTCGAAGGAGGCAGACAGCAAGGAAGGAAGTTCCAATAATTACATGGAGGCCATGGAAGCCTGTGGCCACAAAGAAAGTTGAGCCATAGACCCCGTCTGCAATTGTAAAGGGTGCTTCATAATACTCTATTCCTTGTAAAAAGGTGAAGTAGCAGCCTAGTAGAATAGTTAAGGCAAGTCCTTGGATAGCTTGTTTTCGTTCACCCTCCATAATGCTGTGGTGGGCCCATGTTACTGTCACCCCAGAAGCTAAGAGGACTGCAGTGTTTAGTAGGGGGACGCCAAATGGGTCTAGGGGGGTAATGCCTGTTGGGGGTCAGCATCCTCCAATTTCAGGTGTAGGGGCCAGGCTAGAGTGGAAGAAGGCTCAGAAAAAGCCAAGGAAGAAGAATACTTCTGATGTAATGAACAAGATTATGCCATATCGGAGTCCTTTTTGGACAGGAGGGGTGTGGTGTCCTTGATATGTGCCTTCTCGGACAATGTCTCGTCATCATTGGAATATTGTTAATAGCAGAAGAATAGTCCCTAGTACTATAAGGGATACTTTATTGTAATGGAATCAAATGGCAAGGCCTGAGGTTATTAGAAGAGCAGCAACTGCTCCTGTTAGCGGTCATGGGCTGGGGTCTACTATGTGGTATGCATGTGCTTGGTGGGCCATTAAACATTTTCTTGTAGATAGAGGCTTAGGAGTAGGACGAAAACATATGCTTGAATTATAGCAACAGCAACTTCTAGAATTGTAAGAAGGAGCAGTACAATAGAAGTAAGGATAGCTACTGTTGGCATTATTGGTATTAGCACAAAGGCTGCAGTTGCAATTAGCTGCATTAGTAGGTGGCCAGCTGTCAAGTTGGCTGTTAGTCGAACCCCAAGTGCAAGGGGTCGAATAAACAGGCTAATTGTTTCGATAATAATTAGCACTGGGATGAGAGGCACTGGGGTACCTTCTGGTAGTAAGTGTCCAAGGGCAGCTGTTGGTTGATTTCGTAGGCCGATAATTACAGTAGCGAGTCATAGGGGGACAGCAAGTCCTATGTTTAAGGATAGTTGAGTAGTTGGTGTAAATGTATAGGGTAGAAGGCCTAGTATATTCAGGGAGAGCAGGAATGTTATTAATGAGGCTAAAATAAGAGCTCAGTTGTGGCCTCCTACATTTATTGGAGATAGAAGCTGAGATGTGAAGCGGTTGATGAACCATCCTTGAAGTGTGAGGAAACGGTTGTTGATTCATCGGGGAGCAGGAGATGGGAATAGAAGTCAGGGCAGGACAAAAGCAAGGCCCATAAGGGGGATGCCTAAATAGGTGGGGCTTATAAATTGGTCAAAGAAGCTTGTTATCATGGTCAGGTTCAGGGGTCTGTTTTAGGGATTTGAGTGCTTTGGGGTGTAGGCTCATTGGGGAAGGTATAGTTAAGGACTTTTGGCACAACAATTGTTAGGAAAACAAGTCAAGAGAAGACTAAGATGGCAAACCAAGGGGCGGGGTTTAACTGAGGCATGTCACTAAGGGTGGTTGGGGGGCACCAATCTTCAGCTTAAAAGGCTGACGCTATAGCCCTGTTTAGCTTCTTAGTGAGGCGTCTTCAAGCATTAGTGTTGATCAGTCTTGGAAGTATTTTAGAGGTACTGCTTCTACTACGATGGGTATGAAACTGTGATTTGCACCACAGATTTCTGAGCATTGGCCATAGAAAACCCCAGGGCGGGAGGCAATAAAGGCTGTTTGGTTTAGTCGTCCTGGGACTGCATCCATTTTTACTCCTAGGGCAGGGACTGCTCATGAGTGTAGGACATCTTCTGCTGTGACCAGCACTCGAACTGGGGCTTCTGTGGGGACAACCATTCGGTGGTCTACTTCTAGTAGGCGGAATTGTCCTGGTGCTAAATCTTGTGTGGGGACTATGTATGAGTCAAAGGCGATTTCTTGGTAGTCAGTATATTCATAGCTTCAGTATCATTGGTGTCCAATTGCTTTGACTGTGAGATGTGGATTATTAATTTCATCCATAAGGTACAGGATTCGTAAGGAGGGAAGGGCAATTAGAATAAGAATGATTGCAGGAAGAATAGTTCAGATGATTTCGATTTCTTGGGAGTCTAGAATGTATATATTTGTGAGGCGTGTGGAGACTATTGCCACAATAATGTAAAGAACAAGGGTGCTAATTAGAAAGACAATTATTAGGGCATGATCATGAAAGTGAAGAAGTTCTTCTATAACGGGTGATGCTGCATCTTGGAAACCTAATTGTGAGGGGTGGGCCATTAAGTTAAGATACGTGGGGGTTTAACCCACGATTCTGCCTTGACAAAGCAGTGTATTGTCAGCTATACTAGTATCTTATTAAGAAAGTGACAGAAGGGTTTTGTGGCTGGCTTGAAACCAGTTTATGGGGGTTCGAGTCCTCCCTTTCTCGTTAGTGGGCCTGTTGAACTTGAACAAAGGCAGGCTCTTCGAATGTGTGGTAAGGCGGAGGGCAGCCATGCAGTCATTCAATGTTTGTGGCAGTGAGTTCAACTCCTGACACAACACGTTTAGCAGCAAATGCTTCTCAGATAATGAACAGGAATATAATGACAGCAGTCAGTGAGATCAGGGAGCCTAGGGATGATACTGTATTTCACAGAGTGTAGGCATCTGGGTAGTCTGAGTACCGCCGTGGCATGCCTGCTAACCCTAGGAAGTGTTGTGGGAAGAAAGTGAGGTTTACACCAACAAATATCACACCAAAGTGAATTTTTGATCATGTGCTGTGTAGGGTGTACCCTGTGAGAAGGGGGAATCAGTGAACAAAGCCTGCTATAATGGCAAATACAGCCCCCATAGACAGAACATAGTGGAAGTGGGCTACTACGTAGTAGGTGTCATGTAGCATAATATCAAGAGATGAGTTGGCTAGAACAATGCCTGTCAGTCCTCCTACAGTGAAAAGGAAAATAAAACCAAGGGATCATAGCAGTGGGGTTTCTCATTTGATGGCTCCTCCATGAAGGGTGGCAAGTCAGCTAAAGACTTTTACACCAGTTGGGATGGCAATAATCATTGTTGCTGATGTGAAGTAAGCTCGTGTGTCTACATCCATTCCAACAGTGAACATGTGATGTGCTCATACAATGAAACCAAGTAGGCCAATGGCCATTATAGCTCATACTATTCCTATGTAACCAAATGGTTCTTTTTTGCCTGCATAGTATGCTACAATGTGGGAGATTATTCCAAACCCTGGTAGGATGAGAATATATACTTCAGGGTGGCCAAAGAATCAGAATAGATGTTGGTAGAGAATTGGGTCACCTCCTCCTGATGGGTCAAAGAAGGTTGTGTTAAGGTTTCGGTCTGTTAGTAGCATTGTAATGCCAGCTGCAAGGACAGGGAGGGAGAGAAGTAGGAGGACTGCTGTAATAAGAACAGCTCATACAAATAGAGGTGTTTGATATTGTGAAATTGCAGGGGGTTTCATGTTTAGGATGGTTGTAATGAAATTAATTGCCCCAAGAATTGATGAAATACCTGCCAGGTGGAGGGAGAAAATAGTTAAGTCAACAGAAGCTCCTGCATGTGCAAGGTTTCCTGCCAGAGGAGGATATACTGTTCAGCCAGTTCCGGCCCCTGCTTCAACACCAGAAGATGCTAGGAGGAGAAGGAATGAAGGGGGGAGAAGTCAAAAGCTTATGTTATTTATTCGAGGAAAGGCCATATCAGGGGCACCGATCATTAGGGGAATAAGTCAGTTCCCAAAGCCTCCAATCATGATTGGTATTACTATAAAGAAAATTATTACAAAGGCATGTGCAGTAACAATTACATTGTAAATTTGGTCGTCCCCTAGAAGAGCTCCAGGTTGACTTAATTCAGCTCGGATGAGTAGGCTGAGGGCAGTCCCTACTATTCCTGCTCAGGCACCGAAAACAAGGTATAGGGTGCCAATGTCTTTATGGTTGGTCGAGAAAAATCAGCGTGTGATTGCCACAGGTAAAATGGCTGAGTGTTTAAGTGGTGGGTTGTAGCCCCATGTACAGAGGTTTGAGTCCTCTTTTTACCAAGCCTTGAGGTGTCCTACATATTAGATTGCAAATCTTAAGTTGCAGAGTGAGATCTGCCGGGGCTTTCCCCCGCCTTTGTCTTTGGCAGGCGGGGGAAAGTAGATGGATGCTCGCTGGTTAGGGCACTTAGCTGTTAACTAAGAGTTTGTAGGATCGAGGCCTTCCCATCTAGTAAGGCTTTAGCTTAATTAAAGTGTCTGTTTTGCATGCAGAAGATGTGGGTTAGTGTCCTGCAAGTCTTATTCAGGGGCTGGGAGATTCTCACTCCCGCTTAAGGCTTTGAAGGCCTTTGGTCTTGTGCTATCCTAAGCCTCTTTTAAAGATTAAGGAGGGCTGTTACTGCCGGGGTAAGTGGGAGGAGGAGGATTGCTATGAGTGTGGCTGTGGAGAGAACAAGAGAGGGGTGAGATGGGGAGAGTCGTCATAGGGTTGTGCCTGCTAGGTTGTTTGGTGTGATTGTAAGGGTTATTGCATAGCAGAGCCGTAGGTAGAAGTAGAGACTGAGCAAGGCTGTTAGGGCTGCAATTACAGCTGTTATGGGAAGTTGTTGCTTTGTTAGTTCTTGCAAGATTAGTCATTTTGGCATGAAGCCTGTTATTGGTGGGAGCCCGCCTAAGGATAGCAGCAAGATAGGGGTCATTGCTGTTATTAGGGGTGCTTTTGCTCATGATGTTGCAAGGGCATTAATGCTTTTTGAGTTGTTAAAGTTTAGGATAAGGAATGTTGAGGTGGTTATGACCAGATATGTAATAAGTGCCAGGAGGGTTAGTGAAGGGGAGAATTGAATAATGATTAGTATTCATCCTAGGTGTGCAATTGATGAATATGCAAGGATCTTCCGCAGCTGTGTTTGATTTAGGCCGCCCCACCCCCCGACAAGGGTTGATGCCAGCCCCATAAGAATTAGGAGATCTTGACTGTAGGCAGGGATCTGCAGGAGGAGGCTGAAGGGTGCAAGTTTCTGTCAGGTGGAGAGTACAAGTCCTGTGAGCAGGTCAAGTCCTTGGAGCACCTCTGGTAGTCAGGTGTGAAGGGGAGCAAGTCCAATTTTAAGAGATAGTGCGAGTAGGATCATGGTTGTAGGAATTGGGTGAGTTATGAGTTTAATATCTCATTGGCCTGTTAGTCAGGCATTGGTAATACTCGCAAATAGGAGTGTTGCTGCAGCAGTTGCTTGTGTCAAGAAGTATTTTGTAGCTGCTTCTGTGGCTCGGGGGTGGTGGCTCTGTGCCATTAGGGGGATGATAGCTAGGGTATTGATTTCTAGTCCTATTCATGCAAGTAGCCAGTGGGAGCTAGAGACAGTAATTGTAGTACCTAGGATCAGGCAAAGGTAAAGAAATGCTATAATGTAGGGGTTCATTAGCAAGGGAAGGATTTTAACCAACATGTTTGGGGTATGGGCCCAAAAGCTTACTTAGCTGACCTTGCTAGGAAGTGGTGTAGTGGAAGCACTAAGAGTTTTGATCTCTTCAGGTAGGGTTCGAGTCCCTTCTTTCTAAGGAGTCGGGGGGACTTTAACCCCCATAATTCACTCTATCAAAGTGGCCCTTTACTTCAGGCACGGCTCCATGTTAGCCTTGAGGGGGGAGGCCTGCAAGGGCGAGTGGTAGTGCAAGATGTCAGATTACTAGGGCTAGTGTCAGGGGAAGGAAGTTTTTTCAGATTAGGTGTATAAGTTGGTCATAGCGGAATCGAGGGTAGGAGGCCCGAACTCAGAGAAAGAGCACTGAGAGAAATGCAGCTTTAGTTATGAGGTTAACAGAGGTTAGCTCTGGGAGGTGTGGGAAGTGAGAGGCCCCAAGAAATAGGGTTGCAGAAAGTGTGTTTATCAAAAGGATATTGGCATATTCTGCAAGAAAAAATAGAGCAAAGGGGCCTCCTGCATATTCGACATTGAACCCAGAGACAAGTTCAGATTCTCCTTCTGTTAGGTCAAAGGGTGCTCGGTTTGTTTCTGCTAGTGTAGAAATGTATCATATTGCAGCAAGGGGTCAGGCAGGGAATAAGAGTCAGATGCTTTCTTGGGTAATATTAAATGTTTGTAGGGTGAATCCCCCTGTGAAGATAATAGCACTTAATAGGATTAGGCCTAGGCTCACTTCATATGAAATTGTTTGGGCTACTGCTCGGAGGGCTCCAATTAGGGCATATTTTGAGTTGGAGGCTCAGCCTGAGCCCAGGATTGAGTAAACTGCTAGGCTTGAGAGGGCTAGGATGAATAGGATGCTTAGGTTAATATCTGTCACTGGGTGGGGGAGTGGGATAGGGGCTCAAAGGGTTAAGGCAAGAGTTAGTGCAAGGATAGGGGCAATTAAGAATAAGAGGGGGGATGCAGTGGAGGGGCGAACAGGTTCCTTAATAAATAGTTTGACACCATCGGCAATAGGTTGAAGGAGGCCATATGGGCCGACTACATTGGGGCCTTTTCGTAGTTGCATATATCCTAGGACTTTTCGCTCTAGAAGTGTGAGGAATGCAACTGCTAACAACACAGGGACAATGTATGCAAGGGGGTTGAGAATGTGGGTTAGGATAATTGTTATCATAGTTAAAGAGAGGACTTGAACCTCTGTTTAAAGGGCTTAGGCCTTTTGCATATTTCCGGGCTCTGCCACTTTAACTTGCCTTTTTTTTTCTCAGGCATTGGGGATATGCCCCTTTACCTATTTTAGCTGTATTCAGCAGGTGGGAGTGAGGCGTGCCTGTGGCATTGGCCTCCTCTTTTCGGTCCTTTCGTACTAGAAAAGAGCATTACATAGATAGAAACTGACCTGGATTACTCCGGTCTGAACTCAGATCACGTAGGACTTTAATCGTTGAACAAACGAACCCTTAATAGCKGCTGCACCATTAGGATGTCCTGATCCAACATCGAGGTCGTAAACCCCCTTGTCGATATGGKCTCTAAAAGGGGATTGCGCTGTTATCCCTAGGGTAACTCGGTCCGTTGATCGGCTTTGCCGGGTCTTGTTGGTCAGAAATTCTGCTTATTAGAGCTGTGGCTCTGGTCTTGAGGAAAGATTCCTATTCCACATGGGGGATTTTTGTTCCCCCGCGGTCGCCCCAACCAAAAACATGAGGGCAGGGATCACTTAATTTGTTTTGTTTATCTAGTTATTTTAACATGAGCTGCCTTTTGTCTGAAGCTCCATAGGGTCTTCTCGTCTTATGCTTAAATTCCCGCTTCTGCACGGGAAGATTAATTTCATTGACTGGAAAAAGGAGACAGCTTAGCCCTCGTTATGCCATTCATACAGGTCTTCATTTAAAAGACAAGTGATTACGCTACCTTCGCACGGTCAAAATACCGCGGCCGTTAAACTACTGAGTCACAGGGCAGGCGGGACCTCTTATATGCCTAATTGCAAGAGGCGATGTTTTTGGTAAACAGGCGAGGCCAGTGTTTGCCGAGTTCCTTCTTTTTCTTTTAGTCTTTCCTTTGGCACTCCTGTGTCGGGTTAACGCTTTTGTTTTGAGAGTATTTCTTGATTATTCTAACATTTCTCAGGGCCCTCTTTCATTGGGGGCGTTAATTTTCAGTGCATGTTCGTTCTGGTGTAAACAGGTGCCAGGAGAGGATCTTGCTCCTCTGATTACTCATGCTAGCATTGTCTTTTCCATGTTTGCATGGAAAGGCCTACTAATATATAAAGGGGCTTAAGATAGTCGTGTCTTGATTATAAGTGGCAGGGTACTTGAGCTTTAACGCTTTCTATGGGGTTGGCTGCTTTTAGGCCCACCGAGGTACATGCTTTATGGTCTTTTGATCTTTTGCCTCCTATTAAAGTTGTGTCTTTGTTCAGAGGGGCTGTTCCCCCTTTGAATAACCATCTTGTTTTCTTGTTGTCACTTTGTGGTGTTAACCAGGGAGGAGTAAAGAAATTGAGAGGCTGAACTTCTATTCATTTTGTAGGCAACCAGCTATAACTAGGCTCGGTAGGTCTGTCACCTCTACTCTAAGATCTTCCCACTCTTTTGCCACAGAGACGGGTTGGCCCTATAATAGGCTGTCTTGGAGTAGCTCGCCAAGTTTCGGGGTTTCAAACTAAAGTACACTTTGCTTGATATTTACTAACTAGTTCATGATGCAAAAGGTACGAGTAAATATCTCTACTTTTTTGCTCTTTACTGGGTTTTTTCATTTCTCTTTCAGCATTCCCTTGCGGTACTTTTTCTATGGCGCCTTGTTCCTTTTTTGTCACCCATACTAAGGGGGAAAAATGATTTGTTTTGTGGTGTATGTGGTTGTGGGTTTATTAATGTTGTTTGTTGATTTTGGGAGGGTGGGCTAGCTTTTGAGAGGTTGTGTTCAGTGTGACCTGATTTGCACAGGTATCTTCTCGGTGTAAGGGAGATGCTATACTATTTTAGCTACACTCTGGTTTTTCCAAGTGCACCTTCCGGTACACTTACCATGTTACGACTTGCCTCCCCTTTATTTTCATTTTTTCTTATTTATGTGTGTGTTTGTTTTGGGGAGAGTGACGGGCGGTGTGTGCGCGCTTCAGGGCCAGTTTCAGAGGGACTCTCTGTTTCTCCTCTTACTGCTAAATCCTCCTTTAGATATTTATTTCAATGCATCATCCGTTGTTCACTGGTTCAGTGAATGTAGCCCATTTCTTCCCCTCTCGTACGCTACACCTCGACCTGGCGTTTTGGGTTATACCAATTCTGCTTACTGTGAGACCTTCATAGGGTAAGCTGACGACGGCGGTATATAGGCGGGAAAGACAAGAGAGGGTGAGGTTGAACGGGGGTTATCGGTTCTAGAACAGGCTCCTCTAGGGGGGTCTAAAGCACCGCCAAGTCCTTTGGGTTTTAAGCTGGGGCTCGTAGTTCCCTGGCAAGCGATAGGTGTAAAGTAGTCACCTGTGTTTAAGGCTAGGCATAGTGGGGTATCTAATCCCAGTTTGTTTCCTAGCTTTCGTGGAGTGTATAGTTTAAAGCCACTTTCGTAGAAGAGCTTCCTGTCCTCGAGAACGTATGACAGTTTTGAAGATGTTTGGCTTTAGTAGAATATGTTACTGACCACTTTTTACGCCGGCATTTATCAACTTGGGCCTCTCGTATAACCGCGGTGGCTGGCACGAGTTTAACCGGCCCTCTTGGTTTAACTAAGTCAAGTTTTCACTTATAGCTTAATGTCTATTACTGCTGAAGTCCCTTGGGGGTGTGGCTAAGCAAGGCGTTTTGGGCTGGCACTCGGGCCGTGCCTAATGCCTGCTCCTTTTTTCCGTGTGGGGAATATATAGGGCATTCTCACAGGGCTGCGGATACTTGCATGTATAAATCTAACCAAAGCTGATAGTAAAGTCAGGACCAAGCTTTTGTGCTTACGGAGCTTTCTAGGGCTCATCTTAACATCTTCAGTGTTATGCTTTACTTAAGCTACCGCTGGC